AATTGATTTTTATTTTATTAAGGCCACCGTTCCCTCGAAAATCGAAAATAGATTCGATACAAAAAATATACGAAATGATTTTCAAAAAATTTTGAATTTTGAATGAAGTTAGACGACCCAGTTCTATTAGTTTACTCACGAGTTACTCAATGAATCTGTTGATTGGAATGGCGGGATAGATAGATGTTACAGATAATGAATCAATTTCGTTTTATATGCCTCTGTCTGACTTTATCTTTGTTCTGCCCATGTATCTATAGATTAATCAAAAACTTTCCATTATTCTTTTTTCAATTGGTATTTTTCCGTATATTCCTATTTTTTGGACAAATAGAAACTTCGGTAAATGCTTTAGAAACATATGTATAAAAATAACATATTTCATTTAGCCCTTTCATGCTTACTCTAACTAGTTATTTTGGTTTTCTATTAGCAGCTTTAACCATAACCTCAGCTCTATTTATTGGTCTGAGCAAGATACGACTTATTTAAAATTGAAATAAAATAAAAAAGGTTTGAAATGAACAATTCATTAAAAGAAATCTTTCTGCGATGCGGGATTCCATTTCTGTCTATTCTATAGTTACTTGCCGCACCAATTTTCAATTCATTGTCAATTCTTGGTCATTAAAATTCATGTCAATTTGGATTAATATTTTGGTATGCATATTACCTCTTTTTTTCTCCTTTCAAACAAATAATTGAAATGATTGAAGTTTTTCTATTTGGAATCGTGTTAGGTCTAATTCCTATTACTTTGGCTGGATTATTTGTAACTGCATATTTACAATACAGGCGTGGTGATCAGTTGGACCTTTGATTAATTCACAGTTCTTTTTTTTTTTTTTTTTTTATTGACCCCCTCTTTAATCCCCAGGAGGTCAAATTCCGATTGCTGTGCACGTTACTGAATAGATTTCAGTCTAATTCATCTAAGACAAAAATCACGCTCTGTAGGATTTGAACCTACGACATTGGGTTTTGGAGACCCACGTTCTACCGAACTGAACTAAGAGCGCTTTCTTATCAGAATAGAATAGATAAGACTTTCAAGAAAAAGATTCTTTTCAGAATGCTAATATTTTGAGACTAGTACTAGAAGAATACTATTAGAAAAATGAAAGATTATGTCCAATTTGAAGCGATCTCAATGAATCCCCAGTTACTGCTCCTTTGAGCAGTAATAGGTAGGGATGACAGGATTCGAACCCGTGACATTTTGTACCCAAAACAAACGCGCTACCAAGCTGCGCCACATCCCTTCAATTGTTCCACAGTGTAATTGTAGAGAATTCCTGTCTTGTTTTCCATCCTCCTTCTATATATACAATTTTTGTATATACACTTTTTCTTATCATTTCGTCTTTTTGGTCTCATGTAACATATAATGTTACATAATAATGTTACATATAAGAAATTGAATATAGAAATACATAGAGAAATAATAAATAGTGAATAAAGAAAGAAAATCATAGTAAAAGGAAAAGAGTTTTCATATAGATTAGATACAAAATATACAAATACAGAGTCGTAAAAAAAATGAGCATTTTTCGGAAATGCTCGGTAAGAGGGGGACTGTCTTTTTTTTTCTGTTTTATGAAAAGGGAAATCTTATTTACCCGGCCGTTGTACATTTTTCATTAGGAATTTAGGAATTCGTTGTACAATAAGTGGTCCTTCCCCACATATGTATCTGATCATATATGCATTATATATGAATTACAAGAAATTGAATTACAATACAATAAATTATACAATAATAAAATAAAAAAGGAGGGTTTCCGATGCGAGATTTTAAAACATATCTCTCCGTGGCACCAGTACTAAGTACGCTATGGTTCGGGGCTTTAGCGGGTCTATTGATAGAGATTAATCGATTTTTCCCGGATGCGTTGACATTCCCCTTTTTTTGATTCTAGTTATTTCTATGGGAAGGAATGAAGAAGACTAGAGATACGATCAAGTATCCGTGAGTAAAACTTCCCCCCTCTTTTCTCTTTTTTCCCTTTTTTTATAAGGGAGGAAAGAGAAAGAATAAGGGTGGAGTCAAGATTCGGGCTCAAGGTCGAATTCAATGAATATTCTATTATTCCAAAATGAATTCTTAAATGAAATGAATAGTCTATTCAGAATAGAGGGTGTGGGTAGAATCGAAAATGAAGATCTAGGACGGGAATTCTATACTGAAATTACTTCAATTTGAAATAGAGTTTAGAAATCGTTGTGTTCCTTTTTTTTATTTCATTTCTAATTTCATTTACAAATTGAAATTCATTTTCAATTTATTTAGTAACTTCTATTTTTTCCTTTCTTTGTTTTGAATTGAAAATAGAAGAGTTGAGTCAATCAAAAATCTAAAGGAGGTTCATGGCCAAGAGTAAAGATGTACGAGTCGCGGTGATTTTGGAATGTACCAGTTGTGTCCGAAACGGTGTTAATAAGGTATCAACGGGCATTTCCAGATATATTACTCAAAAGAACCGGCACAATACGCCTAATCCATTAGAATTGAAGAAATTCTGTCCCTATTGTTACAAACATACGATTCATGGAGAGATCAAAAAATAAATTGGTCTTTCTTTCAAGGAGGGGAAAAAAGAACGGCATTCTCTATACCAGATCTATAACAGATTGAAATAAAAAAATCCTATTTGGGGCAAATTTACAATGAAATTGAATTCTAATGAAAAAATAAGAAAATAAGATATTCGGGATAGGGAATAAACTAAACAAACTATGGATAAATCCAAGCGACCTTTTCTTAAATCCAAGCGATCTTTTCGTAGGCGTTTGCCCCCGATTCAATCGGGGGATCGAATTGATTATAGAAACATGAGCTTAATTAGCCGATTTATTAGTGAACAAGGAAAAATATTATCTAGACGAGTGAATAGATTGACCTTGAAACAACAACGATTAATTACTCTTGCGATAAAACAAGCTCGTATTTTATCTTTGTTACCCTTTAAAAGGAAAGGATTTCAAATAAGCGAGTCGACCGCTAGAACTAATGCTTTGAAAGCCAGAAATCAAAATAAAGGTCAAAAGAAAGAAAAATTCAAAATAAATAAAAAAAATAAATAGGCTTCTTCACTTGAATCAGAATTCCAATCCGAACTCAAATGCGGATTGGTGTTTTGCTTGAAAAATCCGTGAATATATATTTGATTATCGTGTCATAAGAAAAAAATGAATCAGAAATCTTTTTGGATTGAACGTGTTTTACTATTTTATCATATTTTATCATTGTAATTTAGACTCTACCTTCCCGGAGTTCATTCTCCGGGAACTCCATCGAAAATATTCCGTTGGATTCTTTACAATCTACTTTTTTTATTTAGATGATCTCGTTCGAAATCATAAAAAGACATTTCCTATTTGATATAGCTATTTGCGCAAGTATTTTACGGTTAAGAAGCAATTGGTTCTTGTACAGATCGTGTATTAATTTACTATAACTATAGGATACTCCTATTTCGCGAATTACTGCGTTTATCCGAGTGATCCACAAACGACGAAAATCTCTCTTTTGCCTACCCCTATCCCGATGAGCTGAAACCAAAGCTCTTTTTTCCTGTTGAGTCATAGTTCGAGTAAGCCTTGAAGGAGCCCCTCGAAAACTTGATGCAAAGAAATGCATTTTTTTTCGGCGTTTCCGAGCTACATATCCCCGTTTAATTCTGGTCATGGAATAAATGAAACTTTTTCGAATAACTCATTTTTTCTTTCTTTCAGCTATTCTTTTATTTACTCTGTCTTCTATTACTATACTAACAAAACGGCTTTCTCCAATGTATAAAATAAAAATTCCAATGGCTTTTGCTACTATAACCTTCCCAACCACGATTTTTCTTTTTTTGTTTAGGTATTTTACCACGAAACAAGAATAAGAAAGACATAAGAAATTTTATTTTCCTATGTATCAAAAAAAAATAGAGTAAATAAAAAAAATAGAACTAGATAAAGAAATAGTGGGGTTCCTTCGTTTCTATGGTTACTTCTGAAACGGTGAGGTCTTCTCTATACACCGGAGCCTTTCACTTCATTTAATCAACTAATCAACGTTATTGGGAACTTGTATAGTTCACATTCTTTGGCTCTACCCATGAATTCTCCAGTAATAGGTCTTTCACAACGAGATCTACTTATAAAGTAACGGTATTTAAATATGAAAGTTAGCTGGGGTAGCTGGCCCTGTTAGTCCGTTCTTGCCAGAGTGGGAGCCTAATCGTTATGTTTTTTAAATAGGATTTCCTCCGCTTAATGGATAACCATTTGCTACCAATGGAGAATTTCTTCTCATTTTCAATTGAGGTAATTGGATTTGCACCAATGGAAACCATAAACTTTATACACAATAGAGGGATATGATAGAGTTTTTTAAAATAATGAGTGGAGTTCCTTCTTCCATTCTATCCCATTCACTCAGATACTGACCATTGATACTGGAAAAGTTCTTTTTTTCTTTTGTTATGTGCCAGCTGATAATCTAAACGAGTCGCACATACACCCTAGTACATGTTCCTCGACGCTGAGGACATCCCCGAAGAGCGGGGGATTTCGTGACATTTCTGATTGGCTGTCTTGGATTTCTAATAAGTTGTTTAATAGTTGGCATGTTGAATTGTATATTGTATACAGAATATAATGGTCTGGTTTAGATTGATCCTAACCGACTGATGATGAATTCCTTCTATTTCCATTGAATAGAGTGTATATTCAACTCGGAGATCAAATCTAAAATCACATATTTGAACGAAATCTATATGAATACAATCCCTACAAGATCAACCCCTTAAGAACTCTTCATCATCATCTGAGAATTCTATATCATCAATAATTCCATAAAGTTGGGCTTGTGTTGCTGAAAAGAAAACGTCTCTATCCATGTCTCGGGATATGATCGAGGTAGGGTTGCCGGTTCTTTGTGCATAAATCTCTGCGATGCGTTCACGCAGTTTCAACGCTTCTTTCATTTCCACGATAAGTTCTCCTGTATG